AACCTATTTTTAAAGAATTAAAAAAAAAAATTAAAAAGGTAAAAAAAAAATGTTTTATAACTCTAAGAATTTTAAAAAAGCAAACAAAATTGTTTAGAAATATTTCAAAAGAAACAAAAAAATGGGTCATTAAAAGCATTCGTTTTATAAAAGAAATAATAAAAGAACTCTCAAAAATAAACCCGATTATATTGTTTGGATTGAGAGAAATTGAATTGAGTGAAACTAAAAACGATTTGATAATTGGTAATCGAATGATTCACGAATCGCCGATTCAAATTAGATCTCACGATTGGACAAATTATTCATTACCAGAAAAAAAAATGCAAGATCTGACTGATAGAACAAACACAATCATAAATCAAATAGAAAAAATTAAAAAAGACAAGAAAAAGGGATTTTTAACTCCAGATAGACGTTTTAGTTCTAACAAAAGAAGCTATGATGATAAAAGATTGGAATCACAAACAAATATTTGGCAGATATTAAAAAGAAGAAATGTTCGATTAATCCGTAAATCACATTATTTTATAAAATTTTTCATTGAAAAGATATACATAGATATCTTTCTATCTATCATTAATATTCCTAGCATCAATACACAACTTTTTCTTGAATCAACAAAAAAAAGTATTAATAAATACATTAACGATAATGAAGCAAATCGAGAAAGAATTGATAAAACGAATCAAAGTTTAATTTACTTTATTTCGACTATAAAAAAGTCACGTTCTAATAATGCCAATATTAGTAACAAAAATTCAAAAACTTTTTGTGACTTATCTTACTTTTCACAAGCATATGTATTTTACAAATTATCACAAACCTTATACTTATATAAGTTAAAATCTGTATTTCAATATAACAAAGCATCTCCTTTTCTAAAAAATGAAATCAATTTTTTTTTTTTTGTAACACAAGAACTATTTCAGTCCAAATTAAGGCATAAGAATCTTCACAACTCTGTAATGAATCAATGTACAAATTGGTTGAGGAATAATTATCAATATCAATGTGATATATCTCAGATTAAATGGTCTAGATTAGTACCACAAAAATGGAGAAATATATTAAATCAACACTGTACGAGTCAAAATAAATATTTCTGTTATTTATATGAAAAAGATCAATTAATTCACTACGAAAAAAAAAAAAAAATTCAAACATATTCATTACTGAATCAAAGGGATAATTTTAAAAAACAATATAGATATGATCTTTTAGCGTATAAATTTATTAATTATAAAGATAAGAAGGACTCTTCCATTTATGGATCGCCATTACAAGTAAAAAATAACCAAAATACTTTTTATAATTACAACACACATAAACAAAAACCATTTAATATGCTGAAAATTATACCTATCAATAATTATCTAATAGAAGATGATATTAGAGATATGGATAAAAATCCGGATAGAAAATATTTTGATTGGAGAATCATCAATTTTTGTCTTAAAAAGAAGGTCGATATTCAGACCTGGGTAAATATTCATACTGCCAGTAATAAATATACTAAGATTGGAGTTAATAAGTATCAAATAATTGATAAAATCAATAACAATAAGAAGAGTCTTTTTTATCTCACGATTCAACAAGATCACGAAATCCGCGTATCCAATCAAAAAAGCTTTTTTGATTGGATGGGAATGAATGAAGAAATACTAAGTTATCCCATATCAAACCTGGAACTTTGGTTCTTCCCCGAATTTGTGATACTTTATAATATATATAAAATTAAACCTTGGGTTAGACCAATAAAATTATTACTTTTAAATTATAATGAAAATGCTAGTGAAAACAAAAGCATCAATGTAAATAAAAAAAGAGATCCTTTTATATCAATATCGTCGAATGAAAAAAAATATCTTGAATTAGAAAAGCGAAATCAAGGGGAAAAAGAATCTGCAGGCCAAGCAGATCTTAAGTCGGCTCTTTCAAAACAAGAAAAAGATGCTGAAGAAGATTATACGGGATCGGACATGAAAAAACATAGAAATAAAAGCCAATACAAGATCAATACAAAAGCGGAGTTTGATTTCTTTCTAAAAAGGTATTTTCATTTTCAATTAAGATGGGATGCTTTTTTAAATAAAAAAATAATCAACAACATCAAAGTATATTGTCTCCTGCTTAGACTGATAAATCCAAGAGAAATTACTATATCCTCTATTCAAAGGGGCGAAATGAGTCTGGATATTCTGATGATTCATAAAAATTTAACTCTTACAGAATTGATTAAAAGGGGAATTTTGATTATTGAACCAATCCGTCTATCTATAAAAAATGATGGAAAATTTATTATGTATCAAACCGTCGGTATTTCATTAGTTCATAAAAGTAAACACCAAATTAATCAAGGATACGAAGAAAAAAAACATGTTGATAAGAATTCTGACGAAGTCATTACAAAACATCAAAAGATGACTGGAAATAGAGATAAAAATCATTATGATTTGTTTGTTACGGAAAATATTTTATCGCCTAGAAGTCGTAGAGAATTGAGAATTCAAATTTGTTTCAATTCGAAGAATAGAAATGATATGCATAGAAATGCAACGTTTTATAATGGGAATAGGGTAAACAGTGAAATTTTGTATAAAAGAAAAAAATATAAAAAAAAAATTATTAAATTAAAGTTATTTCTATGGGCCAGTTATCGATTAGAAGATTTGGCTTGTATGAATCGTTATTGGTTTAATAGCAATAATGGCAGTCGTTTCAGTATGGTAAGGATACATATGTATCCGCGATTGAAAATGAATTAAAGGTAAATTTTTCCTATATTTGCCATACCATATCTGGTCTATGACGACAAAGAGATGCACACATGCATTGTCTTACATTCCATTCTGATACATGATACTAATTCAATTACATATCAATTAGATCTATAAATAAATGAACAAAATATTCTTATTTTAAGGTCTAAATTTTTATCTTTTGTAAGTGCAGAAAACAACAATCCTTTATGTATACCCTTTCACATCCAATAAAAAAAATCGAATTTCTTTTATTAAATTTATTAAATTTTAGTAAAAAAATTATAAATTAATAACGAAATTAAGATTATTGTATATGCCAAATAAAAATAAAGTGCATTATTATTACTGATCAATAAAGATATCTATCAATAAAAATATCTTAAAATAAAAAGAGGGGGGGGGAGAGAAGATTTCAGTTTATGGTAAAAAATTCATTCATCTCGGTTATTTCACAAGAAGAAAACAGAGGATCTGCGGAATTTCAAATAGTTAGTTTTACCAATAGGATACGAAGACTTACTTCACATTTAGAATTACACAAAAAAGACTATTTATCTCAGAGAGGTTTACGTAAAATTTTGGGAAAACGCCAACGACTGCTGTCTTATTTGTCAAAGAAAAATAGAATATGTTATAAAGAATTAATTAATCGGTTGGATATTCGGGAGTCAAAAACTCGTTAATTTAACGAGTCATTTTTAATTATTTGATTTATTATATCTTGAATTTTAATGAACTTTTTTCGTTTTCAGCAATTCATGAAAGAATGAATCGAGGAAAAACCTATGAATATACCGGCTACAAGAAAAGACCTCATGATAGTAAATATGGGCCCTCACCACCCATCAATGCACGGTGTTCTTCGACTCATCATTACTCTAGATGGTGAAGATGTTATTGACTGTGAACCAATATTGGGTTATTTACACCGAGGGATGGAAAAAATTGCGGAAAACCGAACAATTATACAATACTTGCCTTATGTAACACGTTGGGATTATTTAGCTACTATGTTCACAGAAGCAATAACTGTAAATGGACCGGAACAGTTGGTAAATATTCAAGTACCTAAAAGAGCCAGCTATATCAGAATAATTATGTTGGAGTTGAGTCGTATAGCTTCTCATCTGTTATGGCTAGGTCCTTTTATGGCGGATATTGGTGCACAAACCCCCTTTTTCTATATTTTCAGAGAAAGAGAATTAGTATATGATCTATTCGAAGCTGCCACCGGTATGAGAATGATGCATAATTATTTTCGTATCGGAGGAGTAGCGGCTGATCTACCTCATGGTTGGATAGATAAATGTTTGGATTTCTGCGATTATTTTTTAACTAGAGTTGCTGAATATCAAAAACTTATTACACGAAATCCTATTTTTTTAGAACGAGTCGAGGGCGTAGGCATTATTGGTAGAGAGGAGGTAATAAATTGGGGTTTATCGGGACCAATGCTGCGAGCTTCCGGAATACAATGGGATCTTCGTAAAGTTGATCATTATGAGTGTTACGACGAATTTGATTGGGAAGTACAGTGGCAAAAAGAGGGAGATTCATTAGCTCGTTATCTAGTCCGAATTGGTGAAATGATAGAATCCATAAAAATTATTCAACAGGCCCTGGAAGGAATTCCAGGGGGGCCTTATGAGAATTTAGAAATACGATACTTTGATAGAGAAAAGAATCCGGAATGGAATGATTTTGAATATCGATTCATTAGTAAAAAGCCTTCCCCTACGTTTGAGTTGCCGAAACAAGAACTTTATGTGAGAGTCGAAGCCCCAAAGGGAGAATTGGGAATTTTTCTGATAGGGGATCGGAGCGGTTTTCCTTGGAGATGGAAAATTCGACCGCCGGGTTTTATCAATTTGCAAATTCTTCCTCAGTTAGTTAAAAGAATGAAATTGGCTGATATTATGACAATACTAGGTAGTATAGACATCATTATGGGAGAAGTTGATCGTTGAAATGATAATTGATACACCCGAAGTACAAGATATTGATTCTTTTTCTAGATTAGAATTTTTAAAAGAGGTTTATGGAATTATATGGGTGCTTGTTCCTATTTTGACTCTTGTAGTGGGAATCACAATAGGTGTGTTGGTAATTGTATGGTTAGAAAGAGAAATATCCGCAGGGATACAACAACGTATTGGACCTGAATACGCCGGCCCTTTGGGAGTTCTTCAAGCTTTAGCAGATGGGGCAAAGCTACTTTTCAAAGAAAATCTTCTTCCATCTAGGGGGGATACTCGTTTATTCAGTATCGGGCCATCCATAGCAGTTATATCAATTTTAGTAAGCTATTCAGTAGTTCCTTTTGGCTATCACCTTGTTTTAGCGGATCTCAACATCGGGGTTTTTTTATGGATTGCCATTTCCAGTATTGCTCCAATTGGACTTCTTATGTCAGGATACGGGTCAAATAATAAATATTCCTTTTTAGGTGGTCTACGAGCTGCCGCTCAATCAATTAGTTATGAAATACCATTAACTTTATGTGTCTTATCAATATCTCTACGTGCGATTCGTTGATACATAGACATAAACTTTTCTCTATTCCTTTCTTTCTTTTCTCTATTCCTTTCTTTCAAGTAAATGGAATGAATTAAGTAGATATCTTCATTTTTTTATTCATTATTCGGATTGATGAACTAAATAAAACAGTTATATGAGTGAAAAAAAAAACAGCTTATATATAAATATAAATTCGCAGTAAAAAGATTGAATCTCATTTTCTATGTATAAGAATTGGAGAGTTAAGCGGAAATAAACATAAACAGAAGAGACTATTTACCCCAAGATTGGTTGATTAGTCATCCTGACTTGAAGCGGGCTCAAAAAATCAACCGTGATTGAGTTTTCACTATCGTTTGTATGTATTACCATAACGGGGGTTGAGCAAAAACGAGTGGGTGGGTAGAAACACCAAGATATGTAAAGGATTAGTAATAGAGATTATGTAAATTCTCCAAAAGGATATTTTTACATAATATACAAACAAAGAATACTAATTGGGGCTTTAAGTTGGTAGAAATGATCAGGTAGTACTCCCCACGGCACGATTCCAATCCAGAGTATACTCCTATCCACCGGTTAAATAAATAACTATTGGGAACGAAATAATACTTTACTTTATTTTTATTTTGTAAACACTCTTTTTCTCAGAAATAGAAAGAAGAATAGGAACGAAAAAAAAAAAAGAGAAAGAAATCTAACTCCAATAAAAAAATAAAAAAGATATCTTTTTTATTCTTTCCCATATACATATTAATAGTTAATAGATATATAATTTGTGTCATAATTCATGAATTAATATAGAATAATTTTTTGAATTAATATAGAATAATTTTTCGTAAGTGAAATCGACGGGTTATTGATATTTCTACAAGAAGTATTTTATTGAACAATTAAGTTATTACCCAATAAAAAAAGAATTCAAATTTTTATTGAAATTATTAAAGAAAGGATGAGATCAATTCAGAAGTACTTTTTTTTATTTATTTTTTTTAATTAAAATAATTAAAATTATTATAACAGACAGAATTCTATTGGTCTAATGTGGGACCGTCCGATAGATTTTTTTTACCTTATACATCCTACAAACATATCAAGATAAAATAATACTGACGCGGTCCTTAGATTTATTTCTGGCCTTCAAGGAGCCGTATGAGGTGAAAATCTCATGTACGGTTCTGTAATAGCGATGGTAAGAGTGATGGTATCACCGACTATAATTATCTAACAGTTCAAGTACGATTGATATCGTTGAGGCGCAATCAAAATATGGTTTTTGGGGATGGAATTTGTGGCGTCAGCCTGTAGGGTTTATCATTTTTATCATTTCTTCCCTAGCGGAATGTGAGAGATTACCTTTTGATTTACCAGAAGCCGAAGAAGAATTAGTAGCAGGTTATCAAACTGAATACTCGGGTATAAAATTTGGTTTATTTTATGTTGCTTCCTATCTAAACCTATTAGTTTCCTCATTATTTGTAACAGTTCTTTACTTGGGAGGGTGGAATATCTCTATTCCGGACATGTACATTTCTGAGCTTTTTGAAATAAATAAAACATGTGGAGTTTGTGGAGCAACAATTGGTATCTTTATTACATTAGTTAAAACTTATTTGTTCTTGTTCATTCCTATCACAACAAGATGGACTTTACCGAGGCTAAGAATGGACCAACTATTGAATCTTGGATGGAAATTTCTTTTACCTATTTCTCTCGGTAATCTACTATTAACAACTTCTTCCCAACTCTTTTCGCTGTAAAGGAACATTCTATATTCACAATTTGTCTCAAACAAGAGAAATAAACCAACATAAAATTATTCATATATATTAACGATATGTTCTCTATGGTAACTGGGTTCATGAATTATGGTCAACAAACAGTACGAGCTGCAAGGTACATTGGTCAAAGTTTCATGATTACTTTATCCCACGCAAATCGTTTACCCGTAACTATTCAATACCCTTATGAAAAATTAATCACCGCGGAGCGTTTCCGCGGTCGAATCCATTTTGAATTTGATAAATGTATTGCTTGTGAAGTATGTGTTCGTGTATGTCCTATAGATCTACCCGTTGTTGATTGGAAATTGGAAACTCATATTCGCAAGAAACGGTTGCTTAATTACAGCATTGATTTCGGAGTCTGTATATTTTGTGGTAATTGCGTTGAGTATTGTCCAACAAATTGTTTATCAATGACTGAAGAATATGAACTTTCTACTTATGATCGACACGAATTGAATTATAATCAAATTGCTTTGGGTCGTTTACCAATGTCAGTAATTGACGATTATACAATTCGAACAATTTTAAATTCGCCTCAAAAAAAATAAGGAAATCTCTTGATTAAAGAATAGTTTATAATTACTTTACTAATACTTTTCAGTTTTGATCTAATCTAAAGGAAAGGAAGTAGGGTTTCTTTCGTTTTGTTTGGTCAATAACTACAAATCCCAACTATTGGTTGGTTGGTAAGAATCACGCCTTAATTTGTATTTAAAATCCATTAATCCATTAATTAATATATCTGTAATTTTTTAAAAATATATAGTTTCGAATTAGAACCACTCTTTCAGATAAAGAATAAAATTTGCCCAATAATTGTACTTACATTTATTCAAATCCCTTAGGATTTAATTAGGAATTGCTCAAAAATCATAAAAAATATTTTTGGTCGGGTCTCAATAAGGTCATGAAAAACATTTTGATTTATTTATCTCTTATTTTACATATAATGGATTTGCCCGGACCAATACATGATTTTCTTTTAGTCTTTCTGGGATCGGTTCTTATACTAGGAGGTATAGGAGTGGTATTATTTACCAACCCCATTTATTCTGCCTTTTCGTTGGGACTGGTTCTTGTTTGTATATCCTTATTCTATATTATATTAAACTCCTATTTTGTAGCTGCTGCACAACTCCTTATTTACGTGGGAGCTATAAATGTTTTAATCGTATTTGCTGTGATGTTCATGAATGGGTCAGAATATTACAAAGATTTGAATCTTTGGACCATTGGGGATGGGGTTACTTTGCCAATTTGTACAAGTATTTTTGTTTTACTGATGATTACTATTACAGATACGTCATGGTACGGGATTATTTGGACTACAAGATCAAACCAGATTATAGAGCAAGATTTGATAAGTAATAGTCAACAAATTGGAATTAATTTATCAACTGATTTTTTTCTTCCATTTGAATTCGTTTCGATAATTCTTTTAGCCGTTTTGATAGGTGCAATTTCTGTGGCGCGCCAGTAATAAATCTATATAATTAGCAACAGCAATCCACATTAAACTCTGTTCTGTTTTATTCCATTTATTTCTCTTCAATTACAGCTTGTTTATGCTTAAAATATAAATTTTTTATTCAAGCCATTTATTCTATTACCAATAAAATATATTCTTTTGTTCCGTACTTTTTTTTTATTCTAGTCAATTGAATCTGTTGAATTGTTGTTCAGTTCATATTGAAATGAATCGAAATTGATAAGGAGTTGTTCAATGATGCTCGAACATGTACTTGTTTTGAGTGCCTACTTATTTTCTATCGGTATCTATGGATTGATCACGAGCCGAAATATGGTTAGAGCCCTTATGTGTCTTGAACTTATACTGAATGCGGTTAATATAAATTTCGTAACATTTTCTGATTTTTTTGATAGTCGCCAATTAAAAGGAAATATTTTCTCAATTTTTGTTATAGCTATAGCAGCCGCTGAAGCAGCTATTGGCCTGGCTATTGTTTCGTCAATTTATCGTAACAGAAAATCAACTCGTATCAATCAATCAAATTTATTGAATAAGTAGTATTAATCATATAAAGTATAATATTCATAAATTCTAATTACTATGACCATACATATATATTACGTATAATACGTGTTTTCTAAAAAGTAGGAAATCAAAGTATCTTGGCTCTATTGTATGGGTCAATACAGAAGTGAGTTGATTAGAAAAATTTTGATAAATTATTGATTCATCTAGTGTATAAATATATGATTCATTTACAAGTTTACTAGATCGAAAATTTCGGACATTCAAAAATTTATAGCTCCAATGTCACATTCAGTAAAGATTTATGATACGTGTATAGGGTGTACTCAATGTGTGCGAGCCTGCCCAACGGATGTATTAGAAATGATACCTTGGGACGGATGTAAAGCTAAGCAAATCGCTTCTGCTCCAAGAACGGAGGACTGTGTCGGTTGTAAGAGATGTGAATCCGCCTGTCCCACGGATTTCTTGAGTGTTCGAGTGTATTTATGGTATGAAACAACTCGAAGTATGGGTCTAGCTTATTAATACGTTCCAGAAAACCCGACTGGAATACATTTTTTTTTTACCTTTACCGACAAAAACCCGCGCTAAAAAAATTTTTATTTTTAGCACGGGTTTTTCTGGTCCAAGTTTATCTTGTTTTTACCATGAATTCTTTTCCTTGGTTAACGCTAGTTGTAGTTTTTCCAATATTCGCGGGTTCCTTAATTTTCTTTCTCCCTCATCGAGGGAATAAGGTAATTCGGTGGTATACTCTCTGTATATGTATAGTGGAACTCCTTCTAACAACCTATGCATTCTGTTATCGTTTCCAATTGGATGATCCATTAATGCAACTGACAGAGGATTATAAATGGATCTATTTTTTTGATTTTTACTGGAGGTTGGGAATAGATGGAATTTCTATAGGACCCATTTTACTGACAGGATTTATCACAACCTTAGCTACTTTAGCAGCTTGGCCGGTTACTCGGGATTCCCGGCTATTTAATTTCCTGATGTTAGCAATGTATAGCGGTCAAATAGGACCATTTTCGTCTCGCGACCTTTTACTTTTTTTCATCATGTGGGAGTTAGAATTAATTCCAGTTTATCTACTTCTATCCATGTGGGGGGGAAAGAAACGTTTGTATTCAGCTACAAAATTTATTTTGTACACTGCAGGAGGTTCCGTTTTTTTATTAATAGGAATTCTGGGTATTGGTTTATATGGTTCCAATGAACCAACATTAAATTTTGAAACATCAGCGAATCAATCGTATCCTGTAGCACTGGAAATAATATTCTATATTGGATTTCTTATTGCTTTTGCTGTCAAATCACCGATCATACCCTTACATACATGGTTACCAGACACCCATGGAGAGGCACATTACAGTACTTGTATGCTTTTAGCCGGAATCTTATTAAAAATGGGAGCATATGGATTGGTTCGGATCAATATGGAATTATTACCCCACGCCCATTCTGTATTTTCTCCCTGGTTGATGATAGTAGGCACAATTCAAATAATCTATGCAGCTTCAACATCTCTTGGTCAGCGTAATTTAAAAAAAAGAATAGCCTATTCCTCTGTATCTCATATGGGTTTCATAATTATAGGAATTGGTTCTATAAGCGATACAGGACTGAACGGAGCCATTTTACAAATAATCTCTCACGGATTTATTGGCGCTGCTCTTTTTTTCTTGGCCGGAACGAGTTATGATAGAATACGTCTTGTTTATCTCGACGAAATGGGCGGAATGGCTATCGCAATTCCAAAAATATTCACGACTTTCAGTATCGTATCAATGGCTTCTCTTGCATTACCGGGCATGAGCGGTTTTGTTGCCGAATTGATAGTTTTTTTTGGAATACTTACTAGCCAAAAATTTCTTTTAATGACAAAAATATTAATTACTTTTGTAATGGCAATTGGAATGATATTAACTCCTATTTATTCATTATCTATGTTACGCCAGATGTTCTATGGATACAAGCTTTTTAATGCCCAAAAATTTTATTTTTTTGATTCTGGACCGCGAGAATTATTTGTTTCGATCTCTATTCTTTTACCTATAATAGGTATTGGTGTTTATCCCGATTTAATTTTCTCATTATCAGTTGACAAGGTTGAAGCTATTATATCCAATTATTTTTATAGATAGTTTTCGTGAGTAAACCAAAAAATGAAACTGAAATCCCATGATTTTTAAAATAGTTCATTGTACAATAAAAAAAGAAGTCTTTTTTATTCTCTTATTCTCTTAAGTTAAATAAATTGGAATTATATTATAACCAGATATATTTGGCTTTTGTCAGAACCATTTGAATCATTCCATTTTGATTACTTGATTCAAATGGTTCTTGATGGTTTACATGAAGTTTTCTTATATATACACGTATGCCGTCCTATGTTTCTATTCGTCAAGTGAATTCAATTCAATTAGATGTTAATGTAAATGAACCATAACTATGCAACCCTATTCCTAATAGATTAACCCCAAAATAGCATATCCAAATTATAAGAAAGCCCATTGAGGCCACAATTGCAGAATTGACACTTTCAAAAATTGTATTTGTTCTAATATGTAAATAAATAGCGAATACGGTCCAAGTAATAAATGCCCAAGTCTCCTTTGGATCCCAATTCCAATATGATCCCCATGCTTCATTAGCCCACACCGCTCCCGAAAGAATACCTATGGTTAAAAGAACGAACCCCAGACTAATAATACGATAACTCCAACGATCCAATTGTTGAATCAATTGATACCTGTAATAATTTTGAGACAAACTAAAATAAGTGTTTCGTAAGACATTGTTTCTTTCGTTCACGTATTGAATCTCACCAAAGTAAAACGACTCAGTTACTAAATTATTGCTTTTACTCAACAATTTTCTAAACGTAATAACTAGAAGAGCGAGTGATAATAATGATCCACACAAAAGAGCTGCATAGCTCAATACCATCATACTTACGTGCATCATTAACCAATGGGATTGTAGAGCGGGTACTAATATTGTAGATTGATGCATTTCAGTTAAAAGACCTGAAGTAGCAAAACCTTGAGTAAAAATAGCACTTGGCGCGGTTATTGCGCTAAAATGGTTTTTGTTTTTTTTAAAATACGGAATCATATGAATAATGGAAAAACTCCACGAAAGAAAAATTAATGATTCATATAAATCGCTTAATGGTAAATGCCCAAAATACATCCAACGAGTAACCAATAATCCTGTTATGGAGAAAAAGGCAGCTATTATACCCTTTTCTGACGAATCCTCTAGTCCTACGATCTCATCGACTACTAAAGTTATCAAATGAATTGTAATTACAATTGAAACGATCGAAAAGGATATATGAGTTAATATACGCTCTAAAGTTGAAAATATCATAAAAATTATTAAAGAAAGAAGGGGCCCCTCAATTATCAATTATAGGAAGTGAAATGGGAATTCATTATAGGACTTACTCTTTTAGAAGATGCCATGCCGCTACTCGGACTCGAACCGAGATGCTCTAGCACTGCTTCCTAAGAGCAGCGTGTCTACCGATTTCACCATAGCGGCTTATTCGAAATAATAATAACCTATTTTTATTCAATCGTCGAGATTGAAGGAGTTAATTCAATGCAATATTTTTTTAGGAAACCCTTTAAATTGATGAATAAAAACTTGTTTAAAATTAGTGATTTAAACGTTTTAATTAATAATATTTATTATTCTTATTATCTTTTTACTTATTTTTTTAGGATGTCAATTTTATTTAACTGAACTAATAATGTGTTTTTTCGTAGGTTATTCTTTTATGCTCTCCTAAAACGTAACGGTTGTAACTAGATAATTTTTATTGCAATCCATGGATAGAACTAAAAACAATGTTCTGTCTCTTTTGCATTTTTTTATGATTCCTTTCTTTTAGCATTTTTTTTTTATTAATCTAAAATATAAAATGCATTTTTTCGATGAAGAAAAAATAGAAAACATTTTATATAATATATAACACAATTTCAGCGATACACTTAAGATTAAGAGATTTATGCAAATATTTGCATAGTTAGTTTTCTATTAAGTTAGGTTTTTTTGTTGTGGAGAGATTTTTTGTTAAGATTTAGCAAACCTATTTAGTTAGCTATTAAGACGAGCGTAGTGATCATACAAAAAGAATTTCGATAGAAATCGAAATTGTACCGTACTTCAAAAAAAACTGTATAAATTTTAAAATTCAATATATAATCTAATATAATCTATAATAATATATCGTATCTTGATCGATCTTCCAATCGAAACATAGGATCTCAAATGGATCACTCAGAATGGGTACATTCGTTATATAACTACCTAAACTAAAAATAAAAATGCAAACAAAGGGGGCTTTTATCAATTTAATTGGGTTCAAGGAGTTTATATAGTCATAATAATTTATAAAAATTGTAGTTTAGAAGATTATAAAACGCATTTTATTTTAAACTTAACCAATTAGTTTAGTTTCAACGACCTCTTCTTTGTAATAAATAATATATAAAATATAACTAAAAAAGAAATTTATTTTTATTATTCAGTCAGTCGATGGGGAAAGTGAGAATCCCCATCCTGAAAATGCTAAAACATGCTAAAACGAAAGGTAAAATATTGTGCGTGCGTCTATCCCCTTTTCAAACAAAAAGTACCTGTCGCTTTTAGAATTCCGTAGACAGCGGAATTCTTGTCGATATCAGAAACGAAAGAAAAAAGACGCCTTCAAATTCAAATTAAAAGTAAAACAAATTCAATTTAATATTAAATTGAATATTTGTTTAAATTAAAACATTATGAAACGCATTCTTTTTTATTTATTTTTTATTTATTTTTTTATGATTTCTATTTCTTATATTGTAATTTATATATATAAATATTAATATTAATATATATATATTATTTTATTGTAATTTATATATATAAATATTAATATTAATATATATATATTATTTTTATTTTATTTACATTATTTTTTATTATTTTATTATAAATTAAAATAATTTTTTTTAGTTTACTATTATGTTACTATTATGATGTTAATATTAATTATAATTTTTATAACTTATAAATATAACTAAATTATAAATAAAATTATATTACCTTTTTCATTTTCTAATGAGACCTTTTCGTATTATTTATTGTATTGTTTGATTATTTATTTGTTACACAAAAAAAACTTTTTGAACTCCCGGTAGAAAGAGATTTTGCTAACGAAAAAGCTTTTAATGCTGCCCAATACCCTTTACTTTTCCAGATATTTTTACGAATTTTTTTTTTTGAAATAGAGGTGCGTTTTTTTGGAACTGCCATTAAAAAATTATAATAAGTTCTTCGGTTGGATGTGAAAGACATCTATTATTATTATTCAAAATCAATTGTTCTTTACTATTATCTACCCATTTATTCTCTAAATAATACTCCCTTCATAAAAAGGGGGGATATGTAAAAATCGCATAAAATATTACTAAGAACAATAAGATACACTATACCAACTAGAATAGATTGAAGTTGATAAAAAAATACAATACAAACAAAAAAGAATGTGCGTTTCGTTTTATTTCTATTACGGAAAGGCTTAATAATCCAACCCATCTCGCTTAATAAAAAAAACCTAAAACCTTTAATAATTTTTTTTATTATATTAATGATTAAAATTGTTCAAAATCTAAGAAAAAGTACACTCAATTTAAATCCTAAAATTCGAATGAGACTATAATCTGAATCTGTTAAAGGATACAACATACATAATACATAATTTTAATACAAAATTTTATCTTTTATATATATATATTTTATTTTATATTTTTATAAAGGCATTTTATTTGCCCTTTTTTTTATTTTACGTAAAATAAAGTGTTGGATACCATAGCATTTACTACAAATAACTTTTATTGTAATGGAAGACAATCAATTAGTTACAAAACGAATTGGTTAATGATTCTGAACAATCACATTACATAAAAAAATTTTTATGGGTCAAGTTACGGGCTTTATGATTCATATTAAATACTGTTTTTGGTGTAATTTTTTATCTTTGCTCTTATAGATATAAAAAATGAAAATTATTGCAGTACGTAAGCAAATTTTCATTTTTTATATTTTCATAAAATTTTACTTAAAGCTGTTAATATTGAATTGTTCATATCATTTGACCAATTATAACCTCTTGATTTTAAATATTTGAAGTAGTTTGGAAAGATTCAAAATAATTAAGGCTAGAAAATTCTATTTAAGTTTTATTTTATATTAACTGACCCCTTTCAAAATAAATAAGAACCGATGAATCAGAAACAATTAATTAAGATAATTTTTTTTATGGAATATACATATCACTATTCATGGATTATACCCTTCATTCCACTTCCAGTCCCTATGTTAATTGGAGCAGGACTTCTACTTTTTCCAACGGCAACAAAAAATCTTCGACGTATATGGGCTTTTCCTAGTGTTTTATTGTTAAGTATAGTTATGGTTTTTTCAACTCTTTTTTTTATTCAGCAAATAAATAATAATTCTGTCTATCAATATGTATGGTCTTGGACCATCAATAATGATTTTTCTTTAGAGTTTGGCTGCTTGGTTGATCCACTTACTTCTATTATGTTAATATTAATCACTACTGTTGGAATTATGGTTCTTATTTATAGTGACAATTATATGTCTCATGATCAGGGATATTTGAGATTTTTTGCTTATATGAGTTTTTCCAATACCTCAATGTTGGGATTAGTTACTAGTTTGAATTTGATCCAAATTTATATTTTTTGGGAATTGGTTGGAATGTGTTCTTATCTATTAATAGGTTTTTGGTTCACACGACCTAGCGCGGCAAATGCTTGTCAAAAAGCGTTTGTAACTAATCGTGTCGGGGATTTTGGTTTATTATTAGGAATTTTGGGTTTTTATTGGATAACTGGTAGTTTTGAATTTCGGGATTTGTTTGAAATATTCAATAACTTAGTTTATAATAATGACGTTAATTTTTTATTTGTTACTTTATGTGCCTTCCTACTATTTGTCGGCGCAGTTGCTAAATCTGCCCAATTTCCCCTTCATGTATGGTTGCCTGATGCCATGGAAGGGCCTACCCCCATTTCGTCTCTTATACATGCCGCTACCATGGTAGCGGCAGGAATTTTTCTTGTAGCACGGCTTCTTCCTCTTTTCATAGTTATACCTTACATTATAAATCTAATAGCCTTGATAGGTATAATAACATTACTTTTAGGAGCTACTTTAGCTCTGGCTCAAAAAGATATTAAGAAAAGCTTAGCTTATTCTACAATGTCTCAATTGGGTTATATGATGTTAGCTCTAGGTATGGGGTCTTATCGAGCTGCTTTATTTCATTTGATTACTCATGCTTATTCGAAAGCATTGTTGTTCTTAGGATCTGGGTCAATTATTCATTCGATGGAAGTTATTGTTGGATATTCTCCAGATAAAAGTCAGAATATGGTTCTTATGGGCGGTTTAAGAAAACATGTACCAATTACAAAAACGGCTTTTTTATTAGGTACACTTTCTCTTTGTGGTATTCCCCCCCTTGCTTGTTTTTGGTCCAAAGATGAAATTCTTAATGATAGTTGGTTGTATTCAACCATTTTTGCAATAATAGCTTGTTCCACAGCAGGATTAACTGCATTTTATATGTTTCGTATCTATTTACTTACTTTTGAAGGACATTTAAATGTTTATTTTCAAACTTATAGTGGCAAAAAAAATAGCTCATTCTACTCAATGTCTCTATGGGGTAAAGATAAAGAAGGACAAAAAATAAAAAAAAAAAAATTCTGTTTATTAGATTTATTAACGACGAAAAACAATGAAAAAACTAATTTTTTAAACACGTATAAAATTGATAGTAATGAAAATGTAAGAAACATGGTGCAGCCTTTTATTAGTATTGCTCGTTTTGGCACTAAAAAAACTTTTTCATATCCCCATGAGTCGGACAATACTATCTTATTTCCGATGCTTGTATTAGTTTTATTTACGTTGTTCGTTGGAGTCGTAGGAATTCCTTTTTTCAATCAGGAAAGAATTTGTTTGGATATACTATCCAAATTGTTAAATTCGTCTATAAACCTTTTACATGAAAGTAGAAATCATTCTTTGGGTTGGTATGAATTCATTACAAATGCAATTTTTTCGGTTAGTATAGCTTATTTCGGAATCTTTATATCGTCTTTTTTATATAGGCCTGTTTATTCATCTCTACAAAACTTGTATTTCTTTAATGCATTTGTTAAAAGTGTTCCTAATAAAATGAAATTTTTGGGGGGTAAAATAATAAATGTGATATATGATTGGTCGTATAATCGTGGTTACATAGATGCTTTTTATGTAATATCCTTAACTAAAGGTATAAGAAGATTAGCCGAACTAACTAATTTTTTTGATAGACGAGTAATTGATGGAATTACGAA